TTACTGCTAAATAAAATTGTGGTTTTATGCAGATACAGAAAAAGTTAATTATAATTCCGTATTACAATAATTTATATACATATATTAAGAATAGAACAAAGATTTATATGACAAAAAAATACTTAACTTAATATATTTTTTACATCTGAAGTGAATAAATTTCCGAATATTATTGATAATATAATCAATCAGTATAGATTAATTAAATGAGCACTCTCGTACGGCTTTCAAACGTTAAATAAAAAAATTTTTAATAACCCAAATTTATAAAAAAGTAAAAAACCGCTGGGTTTAAAACTTTTGAATGTCTTTTTTGTTTTGAAAATAATATATAATAAAATTTTAAAGAAAAAACTCAATATGGAGTGCGAAAGAATAGAATAATAAATGTCTTTGACATCCAATTATACCACTGAAAAACTTTTTTTCATTTTTGAATGGCAGTTCCAAAAAAACGTACTTCTATCTCGAAAAAGCGTATTCGTAAAAACTTTTGGAAAAGGAAGGGATATTGGACATCGTTGAGAGCTTTTTCGTTAGGTAAATCACTTTCTACAGGTAATTCAAAAAGTTTTTTTGTACAACAAAATAAATAAAAAATACTAGAAGAAGTAGAATTATCCTAACTTAAAAACAAAAATTTTTAGAATACATATAAAAAATAAATAGGAACCAAAAGAGTAAAAAAAAAAAAGACAATATATAGATAAAAAAAAAAGGTTCACTTTTTTCTCTTGAGCAATTAGTAAAATCTTATTTTATTTAACATTTCTAAGAATTTTATTTTGTCGAAGTTTTAATTTTTAGAAAAATCATTTTTTATTAATGGAACTTATAAATGCTCTTTATCATTTTTTTTTATATGATAAAGAGCATTTACAGTTTTATTTTTGGAGTTGAAGTCCCAACTACTTTTAATTTAGTTACATTTTTAGTTATCTTCTAGAAAAAAATAGAAAGTATAAAAGGTGAATTTAAATAATTTAAACTAACTCAGATAAAAAAAGATCTTAATTGAATTAAAACCCCAAATACCAGTTTAAACAAGTTTTTATTCATGAAATCGATTGTAAATTCCATTGAATTGGCTTCTTTATTTAAATTTAAATCTCGACGATTGAATAAAAACTTGTTAGTATTGTTTTGAACAAGTTGCCGCTATGGTGAAATTGGTAGACACGCTGCTCTTAGGAAGCAGTGCTATAGCATCTCGGTTCGAGTCCGAGTAGCGGCATAAGATCTTATAAAAGAGATATTATTAGTTTTATAATAAAACTAATACCCGCTTTTTTTGAAAATCGGGTAAAACCTAGTATTAATTTATTAATTTTTAACAAATTTTTTATGATTTTTTCAATTTTAGAGCATATATTAACTCATATATCTTTTTCGGTCGTTTCAATTGTACTGACAATTTATTTTTTAACTTTTTTAGTTAATTTAGATGAAATCATAGGATTTTTTGATTCATCAGATAAAGGAATTGTAATTACGTTTTTTGGTATAACAGGATTATTATTCACTCGTTGGATTTATTCAGGACATTTTCCATTAAGTAATTTATATGAATCATTAATTTTTCTTTCGTGGGCTTTTTCCATTATTCATATTGTTTCCTATTTTAATAATAAAAAAAAAAACCACCTAAACACAATAACTGCGCCAAGTGCTATTTTGATTCAGGGTTTTGCTACTTCAGGTCTTTTAAACAAAATGTCTCAGTCTTCAATATTAGTACCAGCTCTCCAGTCCCAGTGGTTAATGATGCACGTAAGTATGATGATATTAGGCTATGGCGCTCTGTTATGCGGATCATTATTATCAATAGCTCTTCTAGTCATTACATTTCGCAAAGTTAGCCCTACTTTTTGGAAAAAGAAAAAAAAAAATAATAATTTATTAAAGGAATTATTTTCTTTTGATGTACTTTACTACATAAATGAAAGAAATTATATTTTACTACAACAAAATATTAATTTTAGTTTTTCTCGAAATTATTATAGGTATCAATTGATTGAACAATTAGATTATTGGAGTTTTCGTATTATTAGTCTTGGATTTATTTTTTTAACCGTCGGCATTCTTTCAGGGGCTGTATGGGCTAATGAGACGTGGGGTTCATATTGGAATTGGGATCCAAAAGAAACTTGGGCATTTATTACTTGGACCATATTCGCAATTTATTTACATATTAAAACAAATAGGAATGTTAGGGGTATAAATTCTGCTATTGTGGCTTCTATAGGCTTTCTTTTAATTTGGATATGCTATTTTGGCGTCAATCTTTTAGGAATAGGTTTACATAGTTATGGTTCATTTACATCAAATTAAATAAAACTTTAACCAAAAATAAAGGAAAAAAAAAATAATAATAATAATAGCATCTATATATAACTTCATATAAATTAAGAAATAAAATTTAGTTTTTAGTAGTAAAAAATAAAGAACCTTTTGAATCAAGTAGTACAATGATTCAAAAGGTTCTCACAATACAAAGACCAAAGACTTCTGATTACAATTCAATTTAATGCTTTTTTTTAATTCCTGAAAACTATCCATAAAAATAATTAGATAAAATGGATTCGACCTTGTCACTTGCTAATGAGAGCACAAAATCAGGATAAATCCCAATACCAATTATGGGTAGAAGAATAGAGATTGAAAGAAATAACTCCCGGGGTCCAGAATCAAAAAAAGAAAAGTTTTTTACATTAATTAACTTGTATCCATAAAACATTTGGCGTGACATAGATAATAAATATATGGGAGTTAATATCATTCCAATTGCCATTACAAAAATAATTAAAATTTTTGAAATTAAGAAATATTTTTGGCTGGTAATTATTCCAAAAAAAACTATTAATTCTGCAACAAAACCACTCATGCCCGGTAATGCAAGGGAAGCCATCGATAAGATAGTGAACATTGTAAATATCTTTGGAATGGAGATAGCCATTCCACCCATTTCATCAAGATAAACAAGCCGAATTCTATCATAACTAGTTCCTGCCAAGAAAAAAAGTGCAGCGCCAATAAATCCATGAGAGATTATTTGTAAAATAGCTCCATTAAGTCCAGGGTCCGTTATAGAACCAATACCTATAATAATAAAACCCATATGAGATACAGAAGAATAGGCTATTCTCTTTTTTAAATTACGTTGACCGGGAGATGTTGAAGCTGCATAAATTATTTGGATTGTACCAACTACCATCAACCAAGGAGAAAACATAGAATGAGCGTGGGGTAATAATTCCATATTGATTCGCACCAACCCATATGCTCCCATTTTTAATAAGATTCCAGCGAGAAGCATACAGGTACTGTAATGTGCCTCGCCGTGGGTGTCAGGTAACCAAGTATGTAAAGGTATAATCGGTGATTTGACGGCAAAAGCAATAAGAAATCCAATATAAAAAAGTATTTCGAGTGTGACAGGATAGGATTGATTAGCTAATAGTTCTAAATTTAATGTTGGTTCGTTCGAACCATATAAACTTATACCTAAAACTCCTATTAATAAAAAAATAGAACTTCCTGCAGTGTATAAAATAAATTTTGTAGCTGAATACAGACGTTTCTTTCCACCCCACATGGATAAAAGTAGATAAACGGGAATTAATTCTAACTCCCACATGATGAAAAAAAGTAAAAGATCCCGAGAAGAAAATGATCCTATTTGACCGCTGTACATTGCTAACATCAGGAAATGGAATAATCGGGAATCTCGAGTAACAGGAAAAGCCGCTAAAGTAGCTAAAGTAGTAATAAACCCCGTCAGTAAAATCGTTCCTATAGAAAGTCCATCTATTCCCATTCTCCAGTAAAAATCAAAAAAATTGATCCATTTATAATCTTCGGACAGTTGAATTAATGGATCGTCCATTTTATAATTATAACAAAAAGCGTAGGTCGTTAGAAGAAGTTCTAAGAGACAAATGCATATAGTATACCATTTATTTACTTTATTTCCCCTATGCGGGAGAAATAACATTAACGAACCGGCAGATATTGGAAAAACAACAATTATTGTTAACCAAGGAAAATCATTCGTGGTAAAGACAAGATACTTCAGGTCCAAAGAACGCGCACTCAAAAAAATATATTAAAAAAAAAATATAATTTAACTTTTTTGAGTACGAGTACTTGTCAATAAAAAAAATAAAAATGTATTCCAAATTTATTCAACTGAGGTTTTCGGTAACGTATCAATAAGCTAGACCCATGCTTCGAGTTGTTTCATGCCATAAATAAACTCGAACGCTCAAAAAATCGGTTGGACAGGCAGATTCACATCTCTTACAACCAACACAGTCCTCGGTTCTTGGAGCGGAAGCTATTTGCTTAGCTTTACACCCATCCCAAGGTATCATTTCTAATACATCTGTAGGGCATGCTCGGACACATTGAGTACATCCTATACAGGTATCATAAATTTTTACTGAATGTGACATAGGATCTATATTTTTTTGAATGTCATAAATTTTCAATCTAGTAAACTTCTAACTGAATGATATATTAAAATACTAGATGAAGCAATGATTTCCTTTAATAGAATTTTTGTAATCAATTCGGGCTCAATTGCTAAAAAATGGGGCTAAAATACTTTGATTTCTTAGATTTTCACAAATATAATCTAGTAAGTCATAACCTATTATATATATATATGCAAATTTCAATCTATAATTTTTAATGCTACTTATTTAATAAGGTCGATTGGTTGATGCGAGTTGATTTTCTGTTACGATAAATTGACGAAACTATAGCTAATCCAATAGCTGCTTCAGCGGCTGCAATTGCTATAACAAAAATGCAGAAAATATCCCCTTTTAGTTGGGAATTATCAAAAAAATCAGAAAATGTTACGAAATTCATATTAACTGCATTTAGTATAAGTTCAAGACACATAAGAGCCCTAACCATATTTCGACTTGTGATCAATCCATAAAGACCAATCAAAAATAAATAGGCACTCAAAACAAGTACATGTTCGAGTATCATTCAGCAACTCCTTATCAATTTTGATTCATTTCAATATGAATAATAATTCACTAGATTCAATCAACTAGAATATACCAAAAAAGTATGAATAAAAACTATATTAGGTAAAATAGGTAAAAAAAATTTTCAAATACAAATATATATCAAATATAAAAATTTATATTTAAAATATGAAAAAATATGAAATAGTATTCAATCAAATTTAATTGTTAATTGAATGAACAAAAAAAATATCATAACATAAACAAAGTTTTCTTTGGTCTTTACTAATTCGAACTTTTTTTATTGACGAGCCACAGAAATTGCACCTATCAAAGCAACTAAAAGAATTATTGAAATGAGTTCAAATGGAAGAAAAAAATCTGTTGATAAATGAATTCCTATTTGTTGACTATTACTTATTAAATCTTGCTCTAAAATCTGGTTTAATCTTGTAGTCCAAATAACTCCGTACCATGACGTATCGAGAATAGTAGAAATTAAAGAAAAAAGAATAGTTGTACAAACCAACGAAGTAATCCCATTCCCAACGGTCCACAGATTTAAATCTGTGGAATATTCTGAATCATTCATGAACATCACAGCAAATATGATTAAAACATTTATGGCCCCCACGTAAATAAGGAGTTGTGCAGCAGCTACAAAATGGGAATTTGATAGAATATACAATAAAGATATACAAACAAGAACAAATCCTAAGGAAAAGGCTGAAAATATTGGGTTGGGAAGTAATACCACTCCCAGACCTCCTACTAGAATACCGGATCCCAGAAAAACTAAAAGAAAATCATGTATTGGTCCAGGCAAATCCATTATATTATTAAAATAAGAAAAAAATAGAAATCCTTTTCATGACCTTATTAATTTAACCGGGGAATTTTTTTTATATGTTTCTAATAGAGTGAAATTAGAATCTAATGGATATTAATTTATGTAGATACAATTATTAGACAGTTTAGCTTTTTTATGCTAAAGTGTATTTTCAACCTATCTATTTCAAGAAAGTAATTACGAATTTCTTTTTATTATAGTTAAAGAAGGAGCCTTAATACTTATTAATACTTAATATTATTATATAAATAAATATATAAATAAAATAAAAGTTTTTAATTAAATTCTTTATATAATTCAAAAATTTTGAATTATTTTTTTAATTAATGGGTTTACCCATTTTTTGTTTGAGGTGAATTCAAAATTGTTCGAATAGTGTAATCGTCAATTACTGACATTGGTAAACGACCCAAAGCTATTTGATTATAATTCAATTCGTGACGATCATAAGTTGAAAATTCATATTCTTCAGTCATTGACAAACAATTTGTTGGACAATATTCAACACAATTACCGCAAAAAATACAAATTCCAAAATCAATACTGTAATTAAGCAATCGTTTTTTTCGAATTTTAGTTTCCAATTTCCAATCAACAACAGGCAGATCTATAGGACATACTCGAACACATACTTCACAAGCAATGCATTTATCAAATTCAAAATGTATTCGCCCGCGGAAACGTTCCGAGGTTATTAATTTTTCATAGGGATATTGAATAGTTACAGGTAAACGATTTGTGTGGGATAGGGTAATCATGAAACCTTGACCAATATACCTTGCAGCTCGTAGGGTTTGTTGACCATAATTCATGAACCCGGTTATCATAGGAAGCATATTGTAATTATCTATGAATAATTTTATCTTTGTTTCTTTCTCTTGTTTAAATGTTTAAAACAAGTAATGAATATGTTGGATTCATTTTCAATTTAAATTTAGAGTGAAAAGAGTTGGAAAGAAGTTGTTAATAATAGATTACCAAGGGAAATAGGTAAAAGAAATTTCCATCCAAGATTTAATAGTTGATCCATTCTTAGCCTAGGTAAAGTCCATCTTGTTGCGATAGAAATGAACAAGAACAAATAAGTTTTAGCTAATGTAATAAAGATACCAATTGTTGTTCCAAAAATTGGATCCCTTTCAAATAGCTCCAGAATAGATATATACGGAATAGAAATATTCCAACCGCCTAAGTATAGAACTGTTACAAATAATGAGGAAATTAATAGATTTAGATACGAAGCAACGTAAAATAAACCAAATTTGATACCTGAATATTCAGTTTGATAACCTGCTATTAATTCTTCTTCCGCTTCTGGTAAATCAAACGGTAACCTCTCGCATTCTGCTAGGGAAGAAATTAGAAAAATGATAAAACCTATAGGTTGACGCCACAAATTCCATCCCCAAAAACCATATTTTGATTGTGCCTCAACTATATCAACTGTACTTAAACTGTTAGATAATCCTAGTCGGTGATAACATTACTATTCTCACCGCTATTACAAAACCGTACATGAGGTCTTCGCCTCATACGGCTCCTCGGGGGCCATAAATAAATATAAGGACCATATTCGTTTTATTTAGATGGATATGATTGTTCTAAAATAGATTAAATATATCTGGAGTCCCGAATTATACCAATGGAATTCTGTCTGCTCAAATTCTAAGAATAAAACAAAGCGCTTCGGAATTCATCTCATCCTTTACAAATTTTAATTTCTATTTGTTGAGTAATAACCTAATCATTTAATAAAATACTCCTTGTAAAAAAATAGGTATTTCCGCCCATCGTGGTTTTCAATTACGAAAAAGAATTAGACATCCTATTAGTTTATTTTTCATGACAGAAATTATATTTTATTTTCGAAATATATGAAAAAAAGATCCTTGTTTCGTTCCTATTCTTCTTTCTTTTTTATAAAAAAGTTGGTGGACTTAAAAAATAAAGGATTATTTCGTTTCTGATAGTCATTAGATTTCTCGGTGGATAGGAGCATACTCTGAATCGGAATCTTGGGGAGTACTGTCTAATCATTTCTACTAATTTAAAGCCCCAATGAACCTTCTTTTTTTTGTTATCTTATGTTATGCATAAATATCCTTTTCAATTTGGTTAATCTCTATTACAAATTCTTTGTGTATTTTGGTGTTTCTAACCATCCACTCACTTTTACCTAATTACCGCTCACTTTGTAATACATGTATGTTAATCTATATGACTGATAGTGAAAACGCCATACGGTTAATATTTTTAACCCGCTTCAAGCCAGGATGACTAATCAACCAACCTTGGGGTAAAGTGATTCTTACGCTTATATTTATTTCCTTTTAACCTTTGTACATAGGAGATGAGACTCAATTTTATTTTTACTGCTAATTTCTGAACAGTTTTTTTCACTCATATATAACTATCAAATTCCTTTTTTAACTTATTCGTCTAGAAGAAACGTATATAGTAAAAATGTTTATGTTTCAACGAATCGCACGTAGAGATATTGCTAAAACACATAGAGTTAATGGTATTTCATAACTAATCGATTGGGCAGCAGCTCGCAGACCACCTAAAAAAGAATATTTATTATTTGATCCATATCCTGACATAAGAAGTCCAATAGGAGCAATACTTGAGATGGCAATCCATAAAAAAATACCGATATTGAGATCCGCTAAAACAAGATGATTGCTAAAGGGAATTACTGAATAACTTAGTAAAATTGAGATAACTGCTATCGACGGTCCAATACTAAATAAAGGAGTATTTCCTCTAGCTGGACGAAGGTCTTCTTTGAAAAGTAGTTTTGTCCCGTCGGCTAGGGCTTGAAGAATTCCCAACGGGCCGGCGTATTCAGGTCCAATACGTTGTTGTATCCCTGCAGATATTTCTCTTTCTAACCACACAATTACTAGTACACCTGTTATGATTCCCAATACAAGAGAAAATATAGGGACAAACATCCATATGAGTCCATAGACCTCTTTTAAAGATTCCAATCTAACAAAAGAATTTATAGTTTGTACTTCTGTTGCATAAATTATCATTTTAACGATCAACTTCTCCCATAATTATATCTATGCTACCGAGTATCGTCATAATATCAGCCAATTTCATTCTTTTAACTAGTTCAGGAAGAATTTGCAAATTAATAAAACCCGGTGGTCTTATTTTCCATCTCCAAGGAAAACCACTTTGATCTCCTATGAGAAAAATTCCCAACTCCCCTTTTGGAGCTTCAACTCTTACATAAAGTTCTTGTTTCGATAATTCAAAAGTAGGAGAAGGTTTTTTACTAATGAATCGATATTCAAAATCATTCCATTCTGGATTCCTTTTTCTATCAAATCCTCTGCTTTCTAAATTCTCATAGGGACCTCCCGGAAGTCCTTCCAGAGCCTGTTGAATAATTTTTATGGATTCTGTCATTTCGCTAAGTCGTACTAAATAACGAGCTAATGAATCCCCTTGTTTTTGCCATTGAATTTCCCATTCAAATTCATCGTAAGACTCATAACGATCAACTTTACGAAGATCCCACGGTATTCCGGATGCGCGTAGCATCGGTCCGGATAAACCCCAATTTATTGCTTCTTCCCCACCAATAATCCCAACTCCTTCAACCCGTTCTAAAAAAATAGGATTTCGTGTAATCAGTTTTTGATATTCAACAACCTCGGTTAAAAAATAATCACAAAAATCCAAGCATTTATCTACCCAACCATAAGGTAAATCAGCCGCTATTCCTCCAATACGAAAAAAATTATGCATCATTCTCATACCGGTGGCAGCTTCGAATAGATCATAGATAAATTCTCGTTCTCTGAAAATATAGAAAAAAGGAGTCTGTGCACCAATATCTGCCATAAAAGGGCCGAGCCATAACAGATGAGAAGCTATACGACTCAATTCCAGCATAATTACTCTGATATAGCTGGCCCTTTTAGGAACTTGAATATTTCCCAATTGTTCCGGCCCATTTACTGTTATTGCTTCTGTAAACATAGTAGCTAAATAATCCCATCGCGTTACATAAGGTAAATATTGTATAATTGCTCGGTTTTCTGCAATTTTTTCCATTCCCCTGTGTAAATAGCCCAATACGGGTTCACAGTCAACAACATCCTCACCATCTAGAGTAACAATTAAGCGAAGAACACCATGCATGGATGGGTGGTGAGGTCCCATATTAACTATCATAAGATCTTTTCCTGTAACTGGTCTCTTCATAAGTTTTTCCTTGATTCGTTCTGGCATGAATTATATTGCTGAAAGATAAGTTTATCAAAAAACTCAAGATCTAAAAAATTAACTAATTCATCATTTTGTAATTTAACGAGTTTTTAATTCCCGAATATTCAACTGATTAATTAATTCTTTATAACGTACTCTATTTTTTTTTGACAAATAAGCCAGCAGTCGTTGACGTTTTCCCAGAATTTTTCGTAGACCCCTCTGAGATAAATAATCTTTTCTGTGCAATTCCAAATGTGAAGTAAGTCTTCGTATCTTATTAGTGAAACTGAATACTTGAAATTCAACAGATCCCCTGCTTTCTTTTTTTTTTTCTTGAAATGAAATGAATGCATTTTTTATCATAAAAAGAAATCCTTCCCCCTTTAATATGAATTGAAAGATATGAATTTTACTGATCAGTAATAATAGTGGTAGTTTTTTTGTACAAGGATCTGAATTAAATTATCAACCTCTTAATTCTTAATTTTATTAAAAAGTATAAATTTAGATATAAAAAAGGAGGATTCTTTTAATTTATTTATGGATCTGCTCTGATTGGTATCTACGTCGTTGATTAAATTAATCTCATGTATAAAGATTGAGTTTAAAACAATCCCCCATATTTTTGCATACAGTTGTTTTCATATACCATAACTTATATATTATATATAGTAAAAAGTAAAAAGGATCTATCATTAATGAATTTGAAATCGCGTATACATATGTATTCTTATCATACTGAAACGATTTCCGTTAGTAGTATTAAACCAATAGCGATTCATACAAGCTAAATCTTCTAATCTAAAATTGGGCCAAAGAAAGGATTTTAATTTAATTAGGTTCTTTTTATCCTTATCAAGATCTTTCTTTTTATGCAAAACAGTGGTCCAGTTTTGAATATTCTTATCAAATCTTGAATTTATATCCCTCGCATTTTTTTTTTTTAAGTTGAAACAAATTAGAATTCGAAATTCTCTACGTCGTTTAGGGGAGAGAATATTTTCAGGAACAAAGAAATCAGAATTATTTTTTTTTCTATTTACAGTTTTGTCTTGATATTTTGTAATGGATTGTTCAAAAATTTTTTTGTATCTTTTACTTTTTTTATTTTTATGAACCAATGAAATACCTATGGTTCTATATATAATAAGTTGTCCGTCGTTTTTTACAGACAAACATACAGGTTCAATAATAAAAATTCCTTTTTTCATTAATTTTGCAAAAGTGAAATTCTTCTTAACCATTAGAATGTCTAGGCTCATCTCCCCTCTTTCAATAGAAGATATCGCAATCTCGTTTGGATTTTTTAGTCTAACCAAGAGACAGTATACTTTTACATTATTGATAAGTTTTTTATTAAAAAAACAATTCCATCGCAATTGAAAACGCGAATGCCTTCTGAGAACTAAATCGAGTTCCACTTCTGTATTGCTTTTGAATTTTTTTTCTTTACGTTTTTTTATTCTCGATTCCACATAATTTTCTTCTTTTTTTTTTTCTTGGTTTGATAGAGCTGATTCAAGATTTCTTTTTTTTTCTTTATCTGATTCAAGCTCTCCTTGACCTGCCAATTCTTTTTCTTCTTTATTTAGATTAGAAAATCTAAGGGATTCTTTTTCATTTGATGTTATAAAACCTTTTTTCTTTCGAGTGATCTTTTTATTAACATTTTTGTTTTCATTAAAATTGAAAAGAAGTAATTTAATTGGTATGACCCACGGTTTCTTTTTATATGTACTAGAAAATAATAAAAATTCTGGAAAGAAAAAAAATTCAAAATTTGTTATACGACGATTTAGTATTTCTTCATTCATTCCCATCCAATCAAAAAAGTTTCTTTTTTGATTGGCAAGACCCGTCTTAGTTTTTTTATCAACTCTTTGATAATTCTGAACTTTAGTCTTAATATATTTTTTTTTACTCTTGGTATCAATCCATGGCTCAATATTTAATTTTTTTCTAAACCAAAAGTTTATAATTCTCCAATCCAAATATTTTCTATGCCCAATTTCCCCCATACCCCGAATTTTATATTTTTCTAGAAAACAAGAGACTAAACAATTATCTAGAGCAATACCCATAGACATGTCAAAAAAAAAAATTTCTGTAGAATCAATAGATTTGTAGCAAAAAAGATTATATATAGAATCTTTTTTTAAATTATGTTTTGGATTTAATAACGAGTCGGCCTCAAAAAAAGTTTGTTTTTTGTAATTATCAACTTTGTTTTTTTCATATGAATCCTCTTTGGTTAAACTTGGCTTTAGAACTATAGAGTCTTGGTTTATTTTATTTTTCCATTTTTGGGTTACTAATTTAGCCCATGCAACCTGAGGTAAATTGTATTGATAATGACTTCGTAACCAGTTTTTCCATTGATTTACTTCGGAATTTAAAAATTTTTTATCTTTCAATTCATAATGAAAGATTCCTCGTTCTTGAAAAAAATTCTTTATTTTATTCTTAACAAAAAAGGATGTTATGCATATGTTATAGTCAAGAACAGCCTTTAATTTCGAAAAGTTACTAACTTGGATTTTTGATAATTTGTAAAATACATATGCTTGTGATAAAGAGCATGGGTCATAACTAAAAAATTTTTTTTTTTTTAAGTTTTTTATCGTCGAAATAAAAAAAAAGGTATTTTTTTTATTCTTTAATTTTTCTCCGGTTTCTTCGTTCTTGTAAATATATTTATCAAGAATTGTTTTTGTTGATTCAAAAAAAAGTTGTCTCGTAATTCTTGGAATATTAATGGTACCTATAAAAATAGCTATAGACAGTTGTTCGATGCAAAATTTAAAAAAAAAAAAAGATTTACGAATTAATCGGGTATTTTGTCTTTTGAATGTCCGCCAAATTTTTTTTGATGACTTAATTTTTTTATAACCATAACGCGGTTTGTTACAACTATTAGTTATATATAACTTTTTTTTTGAAATTTCTTCTATTTGATTTCTTATTGTCTTTATTCTATCAATCAAATGTGTTTTTTTTTTTTCGCTGAGTGAAGAATTTATCCACTCCGTGGGTGTATTTTGAACAGATAGTTCATGAATCATCTGATTACTCATTATTGAATCTTTTTTAGTTTCATTTAATTCATATATTTCTCTCAGGCCAAATAATGGAATTATATTTCGTTTTGAAAGGTTTTTTATTTTTCCTTTAAAAAAAAAAAAGTTTTTTTTAATCCAGTTTTTTATTTCTTTTTCGATTTTTAGGAAAATTTTTGCTCTTTTTTTGAAAATCCTTAAAACCAGAAAAGGCTTACTTTTTAATTTTTTTATTCTTTTTTTTAATTCTTTATAAATTGGTTTAAAAAAAGAGGGCTTTTTTTGGGCAGATTGGGCAGAACCAAATGGTACTTCGGTTTCCGTCCCCCAAACTGTTAAAAAACAAAAAGCGTTTTTTTCTACCTTGTCTTTCGTTTTTTCTAGTCGAGTCTTCTGAGATGATTGAAATTTAGATTTATGCCAAGGTTTAAGATAAAAAGGAAATAGGATTTTTATCTGAATACCATCCGCTAACCAGTTTCTTGGAAACTCTGTTTCGGATAGTTGAACCCCATTATAAGTGCACTTAACATGCATTTCACGTTTCCAATCTTTTAAATCCTCGGACCACTCGGGATATTGAAATAATAACATACGGACGCTATTTTTAATTATTATCAATAAAGGTAATATAATATATTTTCTAAGAATAGATTGAGTTACTAAGAGAGAACCTCTTATTATTTGAGCAAATAGGAAGCTATCCCAAGTTTCTGCAATTTCTATACGTCTTTTTTCTTCTATTTTTGATTGTTCTTCTTCTTTTTTTTCAATTGTTTTTTTTTTTTTTTTCCACATGAAATTTCTAATAAATTTTTTTTTTAGCCCCCATATATCAAATGAAAAAAAAAAAAGTTTATCTATTCTATCAAAAAAAAGTGGGGAATGTACTTTTGGTTGATAGAATTCCCAAATAACAGTTTTACGTCTTTGGGAACGCATGGATCCGTTTATTATCTCTCGACGAAAATCAGATTGTTGCGAATAACGGATCAAAGCCATTTCAACTTTTTGATCAGAAATTTTATTATCTTTCAGATTAGTATAAATTTCGTTATCCGGCTCTTTATCAGTAAAAACCACTACACGTTTTGCTTTTCTTGAACGAATTCCAGGCTCCGTTGCTACATTTTCTTCAGTTTCTCCTTCCAATTCTTCCAATTCACTTTTTAATTTGTATGACCATCGAGGAACTTTTTTCTTTATTTCATGGAAATAAATTAAATTTTTTATAAAAGTTTGATCATTGCTACCCGTTATCACTACATCAAATAAAATTTTTAAATTTTTTATCTCTTCTTCTGAATTAAATTTTTCTTTTTTTTCTTCTTGGGGGTCGGAAAAAAAATAAAGTTTTTTCTCTAAAGCTTTTCTATTAAATTTTTCTGTGGTTTGCTCAAATTTGTGATAATTAATCTTAAGAAGTATACCATGAATCTTGTTTATCCAAGATCCTCCTATATTATTTTTTATATAGGTTTCGTTTATGATTTGGAATGGAGGTAATTTTTTGATTCTTCCGCGAGAGATCCCATGCAAAAAAGGATCATAAAGTTTAGGTAAATATTCTTTTTTTCTTTCGTTATGACAAAATCGAGTCATTTTTTCCAGTATATTTTCAACAGGCCATTCCTTATCTAAAGCTTCAATTCGATTTAAAAATTCATTTTTTAAGTTTTCCTTTTTTTCTTCATTCATCAAACTCCAACAAGTATAAACTTGGTCAGAGGGTGCTTTTTCTCTTGTAAACGAAGGTACCTTTTTTTGGATCATTTCAAAAAAAGTTGAAAGGTTGGGGGGATATGTAAAAGATATTCGTTCTTTTCCATCACTTAGGCATGTAAAAAAAAAATATTGTGACATTTCATTTCTTACAGTATTT